TATAAGAAGGGTTTCATTTTTTAAACACGTATACAGATAGCTATAGACTTCTCTTTTATTGCCGGTTCTATTCGATTCGGGACAGCCCCGGGCGTGCTTCTATCAAAAGAAAATTTCCATTCAATGCATGAAATGAAGTAGGATAATTTTATGATAATTCCTTATTGACAATATATCTAAATAATAGATATCTGTGGAACAATTTATGTTCTGGGGTTTACATATACTCATATGTTTTGTTATAATTGAAATTGAGAAATATTTTTTAATTGAAAAAATCAATACTGATTAGTTCTGCCTCAATTTGTATGTTGTCATTAGGAAAACACAATTTGAAATTCAAATCCCAGAATCGTTCAGAAATTCGAAGTAAGGAGTCAATGGTTTAAATTTCTCGTCTGAAAAATACACATTTGATTTCTCAATAGAAAAACGAGAGAATGTTTTTAGCATTGTGTATTTTCAGATACTATACAATCGGGATGGATCAAATCCAATCAAACAAGGGGTCTTTCTTTTAGGAAAGAAAGGATTAAGGAAAACAGAAGTCAAAACGCAAGTACAATTTCAGTGAATCCGGGAAAAATTGCATCGATTTTGTATCATTTTGGCGGCATGGCCGAGTGGTAAGGCGGGGGACTGCAAATCCTTTTTCCCCAGTTCAAATCCGGGTGTCGCCTGAATCACGAAAAAACTCGAAATCATAATATAATCGATTTATTGGATTGGTTTTTCAATAGTGTTCGGTAGAACCCCTTTTTGACTCTGCTACATGAATTCCACTATTATTAGTGAGGAATAATGGAATAATTCGTTCGTATTTATAGAGATAGGGGACATAATGCACATGGATATAGTAAGTCTCGCTTGGGCTGCTTTAATGGTAGTCTTTACATTTTCCCTTTCACTCGTAGTGTGGGGAAGAAGTGGGCTTTAGAAGTACTACTAATTGCGTTCAGGAATCAAACCGTATCGATTGTTTTATAGATCGTTCTGCAACGCATTTTGAACTAGTTAAAATCAAAATCTCTGAATTTGGAATCCAATGGGATTCCAATGGAGTAATCTATGATAGGAATCATATTCTTTCAATCAAAGAGATATTTCATCGATTCTCGTCTTTGTACTTCGAAAAGAAAGGGATTCAGATGATTGGAAATTTATTCCAACGTAAAATTCTTCCGAAATTTTCTATTTCAATCAACGGGGAATGGGCTCTTACTATCTTTAGACTTTCTAGACGGATACTAAGGAAGACCGGACCTTTTTCTTTTTTTGTATTTATTTCCCCTTTACTCTTCAAAAAAGAAGTCGTTTTGTTAAGTGTATACGCACTTTCTATGAGAAATGATATAAAGATAGTGGTTGTTTAAGGAGAGACTGGGCAATAATAAGATCTTGCCTCGGGCGAGTTACATATGGGGCATTTACCCTTTGGTTTCTATTCTAATTTTAGAAGGGCGGTTTATGCTTTATCGACTTATTTCATATCATGGTTCGGGCGTTAAAAATAGGCGAGGTTTCCCCTTCCTTATTAGTAAAAGGAAAGGAATTAGAATCCTAAGATAAGAATTATTTCAGATTGATCGGAACAAATAACAAATAGATGTAGCAAATTAGGTCTTATGTCAATTCCATACAACATAACAACATACAATATAATATATGGAATTCATATACACATATATCAAGAGAATATTGTAGATCGATATATAGAAACTTAAGCCTTTATCTTTATTCTAAATTACAACTTTATAGACGAATAAATAGATAGTATGGTAGAAAAATGAATTTTTCTACCATACTATCTATCTCTTAGAAAATTTCCGATTATAATTATAGTGCGCCCATTTCATTTAAGTTAAGACGTGAAATTGGAATCCCTTTCTTTTGACTTCGTTAATTTTTGATAAGATTAAGAACTTGGAAGGAAAGTTTCATTCAAATTCATTTGAAAATTCAATTGAATTAATCGTTTTGGCTGACTGTTTTTACGTAAATGATAAGTAGAAAGGCGGTCGGAACTAGAATGAATAGTGCAGTAGCAATAAATGCAAGAATATTTACTTCCATAATCTCATCGGTTTTTTACTTCGCAATAACTCGGGATTTAATCCCCTAGAGATGATAAATCTTCTGTCTATCGTCTGTAAATTCAATGAATGAATTACCTCTCGATGATCTTGAACCGGATCACTATCATGAATAACAATATCTGATCTATCAAATCAACCCGTCGTCAAGACTTGAATAGTATAACATAGGAAGTTCTTTTATCCATACCGAATCAAAATTTGGATTCCTGACTCAATTACTCCAAAATAAAAAAAAATGAAATTTATCACCCATTTCCTTGTTTTTTCTATAACCCATCTTGCGTCTTGCTTGGACAATCTTCTGATGAAGGATCATCAGATTGCCTTTCCACTTCAATTAATTACATAGTCCCAAACCTAACAAACAAAATAAAAGCGAAATGGAAAAATAGAAAAAAAAAGAA